CCTTTTATCATGACTTCTGCTCGTTGCATGCCTTGATCCGTTACTGTTCTAATAGCATTTCCTGCTGCGGTTTGAGCGGCAAAAGGTGTCCCCCTTCGTGTACCCTTGAATCCACAAGTACCGGCGGAGGACCAAGAAATCACCCGACCTCTTACATCTGTAACAGTTACAATAGTATTGTTGAAACTAGCTTGAACATGAATAACTCCCTTTGGTATTTTACGAGTATGCTTACGCGAACCAATACGTCCATTTTTACGCGAACCCTTTTTCGGTATAGGTTTTGTCATATTTAATTATTTCATAAAAATAAGTCCAAGATATATGGTATGGATATATCCATTTCATGTCAAAAACAGATCTTTTATTATTTTCTAACTATTTTCTAACTATAATTAATATTCGATTAATTAATATTCGATTTTTCTATATTCATTTTTATTTCGATTAATATAAAATCAAATTTTTGAAATACAATTTCCAATTTGAAATATCAATAATATTTCTTATAAAAATTTGATAGAATAATATATATATATAATAAAAAAATAAAATATAGATTTCTATATTTTATTTTTTTATTTTTAGAAAGCCTCTGTTTGTGAAAATATTATCTATCCTTGTCTTTGTTTATGTCTTGGATTGGAACAAATTACTATAATTCGCCCCCGTCTTCGAATCAATCGACATTTTTCACAAATTTTACGAACGGAGGCCCTTATTTTCATATTTGCCATTCCTTAATAAGTTAATCCAAAATTTATTTATTGGAAGAAAATAAGGTTTCCTTACATTTTGAACTTCTAATTGTAGCCTTCCCCACAAAAATAATGTTGAAGTTGAAAAACACCCTAATTAAATTGAATGACTTATCCTTTTTTCTTTCCCGATCGTATCGTATACATAGAATTCCCGATCGTATACATATAAAAAGTACGTTAAATCTTTTCGGAAACATAGCCTATAATCAAATTAATCAAATTTGCATTAATTATATATATTAATTATATAAAGGAACCTGAAACATGCCCTGGGGAAGTGATTCATTTAGTAATTAAATAACCCCTGTTTTATTTTTTTTTTTTATTTTTTATTCCAGTTAAACCCCCTTTGCACATTCACTAATATATAAGGCGTGAAGTGATATTAGAAACTTACCTTTCCTCTCTCTATACTTTTTTTACAAAAATGGATAGAAGTTTCTCATATAATTCGGATGTTAGAAAGATTACCATATATAATATAAAACTTCTCCGCCGATTCTTTCTAATCGAGCCTCTCGATCTGTCATTATGCCCCTCGAAGTTGAAAGAATTACAATCCCCATGCCCCCTAAAATTCGAGGGATTCGTTTATAATTATAATATATTCGTAGACCGGGTGTACTAATCTGTTTTAAATTTAAAAAACTTTTATATGATCCTTTCCTATTTCTTCTGTACCGTAGAGTTAAAACTAAAAAATATTTGTCATTTTCTCTATGTTTTCTGACGTTTTCAACAAAACCCTCTCGTAAAAGTATTTTTACAGTGTTTTCTGTGATGTTAGTAAATGGTATTTGAACCATTCCTTTTTTATTCATGTCAGCATTTCGTATATAGGTTATTATGTCAGCGATGGTGTCCTTACCCATGGTAAACTAAAATGATTATTGCCCCTTACTTTCTATATAATCAACATGCTCCTTTTTCTATTTATTATTATTTATTTTCTATTTTTATCTATTCTATTATATATATTATTTTGTATTTTGTTTAGGTTATCAAGTATTAATCTGAAATATATATAAATTGCTACTTCGAATACTTATAATAATTACTACCAAAGGCATATATGTGAGATAAAATAGATTAATTAATCTATTTTAATCTATTTTATTCACAAAATAATGTATCCATATCATGGTTTTGTCTTATAATACCTCGGGTGCTAATGAAACTATTTTAGTGAAATTTAATTGTCTCAATTCCCGGGCGATTGCGCAAAAGATTCGAGTTCCTTTTGGATTTCCTTCTTGATCAATGACAACTGCAGCATTATCATCATACTTAATTATTATACCGTTGCTACGTTTGAGTTCTTTACAAGTACGTACAATTACAGCTCTGATCACTTCTGATCTTTCTAAGTTCGTATTTGGTACTGCTTCTTTGATTACAGCAACAACAATGTCACCAATATAAGCATATTGTCGATTACTAGCTCCTAGGATTCGAATACATATCAGTTCGCGTGCTCCGCTGTTATCAGCTACATTCAAATGAGTTTGAGGTTGAATCATATCATTTTTTTTCTTTCAGTCCAAAGATTGAAGTAAAAATATTATGTGTTCAAAAAAAGGAACCTAAAATTGCAATTGCATTTTTTTTTTCAACCTAAAGACCTCTTTCCTTTGGTTTTAATTATTATCCTGAAATAATGAATTGAGTTCGTATAGGCATTTTGGATGCTGCTATTGAAATAGCCTTTCTTGCTATATTTTCTGGGACCCCGCCCATTTCATAAAGTATTTTCCCAGGTTTAACGACAGCTACCCAATATTCGGGAGATCCTTTTCCCGAACCCATACGTGTTTCAGTAGGTCTTACTGTAACGGGTTTGTCTGGAAATATGCGTACCCATATTTGTCCACCTCGGCGAACATTTCGTGACATTGCCCGCCGTCCCGCTTCTATTTGTCTAGATGTTATCCAAGCGGGCTCAAGTGCCTGAAGAGCATATTTTCCGAAGCAAATATGATTCCCTCGATAGGATATTCCTTTCATTCTTCCTCTATGTTGTTTACGAAATCTGGTTCTTTGGGGGTTATAATTGATGGTTGTTTCTCAATTCCATCTCTATTACAGAACCGTACATGAGATTTTCACCTCATACGGCTCCTCGCGAATGAAGCAATTGAAATATATATATATCGATTAAATAGATAAAATAATATGCACTTAATATTCATATGTTTAATGAATAATTGAATTAATGAATAATTGAATCGCGGGATTTTTTGAGATTTTATATAGAATCTATCGGTCTATTCGAAGTTTTTATATCTTGTTTTGATATATAACTGAATATGTATTCTTATAAATAAACAATTTTTGTTATCCGTATATAATTAGAAAATGTTGTTTTGTTAGATTATAAGGTTCTAATTAATCTTTATTTGTCTTTTTATTATTATAATATAGGATTGGCAAAAATAAAAAAAATTCAATAAAATAAAAATTATCGCGGGCGGATATTTACTCCTTTCTTATGAAATTCAGATGGAATGTAGGATACAACTCCCAAAAAAATGGATTTCTTTTTGGTTTCTTCCGCCATCCCACCTGCAAATACTTAAGATTTGTTTTTAAACAAATCTTAAGTATTTGCAGGTTTCGTCGTTCCCATCGCTTCTCGATTAATGGTTAGGTCTGAATTCTATAATGGAGCCTCTCTTATATCTAATAATAATATTTAGATATAATATTTATTTGTTTTTTTTGAATCAATCTTCTCAGTTTTTATTGATTCAGAGCTCTTAATTTGTTTATGTTACGAATATATTGATGCTTAATTACACTACCTTTTATGAGATGACCCATAGACCTTTACATATTAGAATTTTATATCATTAATATATTTTTCTCTCTTTCTTTCACCCCTTCATTTATCTGTATATTTTTATTGCTTTACAACTAATAATAAGATTTTTTTATTTTTTTTATGCTGCACAATATTTCAATTGCTATAATTATATTATCAATATATATATCATATTTTTTTTTTAGATTTTTTGTCTTGACTAGTTCTTTAGATCTAGATAATCCGAAGCGATGAGTTGGTTATTAGTTCTTTTTTTTTATTAATTTTTACTATGAATTAGTTTATTTTATTTTTAAATTTGAACCGTTCTATAAAAACTAACGAGTCGCACACTAAGCATAGCAATACTATCAATATCAAATGATTAATTTCATTTTTTGGTCGATTCAATCTTATAAAATTGATAATTTTTGGGGAATAAAAATCGAGTCTTTTTTCATTTTATATAAAATAAATAGAAATATGGGATATTAAAGATAAAGAAAAATATGTTATTCTTTATCTAAAAATATCCAAACTTTGATCCCTAAAACCCCATAAATTGTTCGAACTGTATAGCAACAATAATCAATTTTAGCTCGAATGGTTTGCAAAGGAACCCGACCTTCTCTGATCCACTCAATACGTGCAATTTCTTTTCCGTCGATACGTCCTGCAATTTGTACTTGAACTCCTTTTGTACCCGCTTGTTCAGTTAATTCAATAGCTTTTTTCATTGCTTTACGAAACGAAACTCTATTCTTTAATTGTCCAGCTATAAATTCTGCAAGAATATTAGGATGTTTATAAGCATTTGCAATTCTTGCAATAGCAATGTTTAGTTTTCGATTCACACAATTCAGTTTTTTTTGCATATTCGTCTGTAACTCTTCTATTTTTTGAGGCTTACCCTCTATTAATAACTTTGGAAATCCCATATATATTATGACTTGAATCAGATCGATTCTTTTTTGAATCTTTATCTGTCCAATTCCTTCGACACCAGAGGATACTCTTATATTTTTTTGTATATAATTTTTGATAAAATCTCGTATTTTTTTATCTTCTTGTATATTTTTGGAATAATTTGTTGGTTGTGCAAACCAAAGAGAATCATGACTTTGAGTTGTGCCAAGTCTGAAGCCAAGCGGATTTATTTTTTGTCCCATAATTCCCCACTACTATACATAAAATGATACGTCTTATTTGTGTATTTTCTTTTTTTTCTAAAGATATATATAACTCATTGAATTAGTTCGTTGAAATTTATATTGTGACTAGCATTGGCTACTCAAAAATAAACCAATCAAAAAAATCGAATAAAATAAGATATTCAACTAAATAAAGTATAAATTCTAATATCATAACCTTTTCTTTATGTATAAATAACATCAATTACTATTTGTACTTTGGGTTGTAAACAGATATGAATCTTTTTT